ACTTAACTTACTGTTTCAAAATAGAAATAAATAAATGGCTCTAGAAATTCATTTCGGACAATTGAACCTTCTCAAACTGTTTCTTTTTAAGAACCAAAAAGATTTGTGCCAGAATAACAGATGCCAAGAAGAAAAAAAGACCTTGGACACGTGATGGGTCTTGAAGTACTATTTCTGCATCTCCCTGACCAAATCCCCCCACATTGGGATTACTCGTTAATGGTTGATCAAGCTTGATGGATTCCCCCTCTGAAACAAGAAGTTCTGGGCCCGGAGGTATTATATCAACGACTAAGTGCCCATCCGATGCATCCGCTATGGTTATTTCATACCCCCCTTTTTCTTTACGTACTATTTTGCTTACTATACCCGATGCTGTAGCATTATAGACTGTATTGTTACTCTTGCTTCCATCTGGATAAATTTGACCCCTTCCCCTATTCCCGCCCACATATATAGGATATTTTAAGAAGTAAACGTCTTTTTTAGTAACGGGGTCCGGAGACAAAATAGGAAAGGTGATTTCACTATATTTCTGACCCGGAACAGGACCTATCACAAGAATATTTTTTTTAGTAGGACGATAACTTTGAAAAGAAAGATTGCCCATCTTTTCTTTCATTTCCGGAGAAATACGATCGGGGGGAGCCAATTCGAATCCCTCAGGTAAAATAAGAACGGCCCCTACATTCAAAGACCCCCTTTTCCCATTAGAAAGAACTTGTTTCAGTTGGATATCATAAGGAATTTTCACAACGGCTTCAAATACAGTATCCGGAAGTACCGCTTGTGGAACCTCAATATCCACGGGCTTATTAGCTAAATGACAATTGGCACATACAATACGCCCAGTTGCTTCTCGTGGATTTTCATAACTCTGTTGTGCAAAAATGGGATACGCATGTGAAATAGATGTCCGAGTTATTACATATATAAATAGAATGATCGATACGGAAATGGATCGAGTCATCTGTTCCTTTATCCAAGAAAAGAGATTTCTATTTTGCATGGTCCAATCATTGATCCCGAAAATTTCTACAATAAATTGGGTAGGTTGCTAGTAGAGTTCCCTATCCACGATTCTGCTATTTTACTGGAATCCAGGAGGAATTCCCTGGATGGGTAGTATAGAAACATAATGATTCGATTCCTATCCGTGAATCATTCTTTAGTCATTCATTGAATGATAAATCACTACAAGTGACGGAGATACACGATTTAAATAACGGAAGATCCAATATTTAAAAATCGTATCTAGAATGACTGGAAAGGTGGAAACAAGGCCGGATATGATTTGATTATTATGAGAAAATCCAAAAGCCTTGTAGACAGAACCAATCATTAGTTCCCAACCGTGAGGCGAGTGGAATCCGATACATAAATCAGTTAATAAAAGAATAGAAAAAGCTTTTATTGTGTCGCTTAAGTTATAGAGAAATTCCCGAACCCAAGAATTAATAATAATGAGTTCTTCATTACCCAGAATATAATAACCACATAGAATAGCGAAACTTATTAGATTGGTCGAAAAGTCTAAAATGGTATGGATATGACCCTCATTGTACATCTTGACCAATTGTATTGTTTCTTCGTGTATCCCTATACGAAGCTTTTGTATATGTGTATCCGGGTACTCCTGTATCATTTCGTCCAAAAGGAATAGTTCTTCTAATTCTATGAATTTTTCTAGAACGCCCTTTTCTTGAATATTATTCAAAAAAACTTCGGATTGCCCGGCATTCCACCAACGAGTAACCAAGGATTCCATCCTTGTATTAAAGAAGAGAGAAATCCACCAGGGCAACAAAACCATAGATGTAAGATATAAAAGGGGGTTGAATGCTTTTTTTTTTTGCATTTGAAATTTGTGAATTGTTAATGAAACCGCCTCATTACTCGACTCTACCCAATCCGCGATTTCCATGAAACATGAGTTCTATAACAAGGTATTGAATCCATAGACCGATCCCCCCTTTTTTAATTAATTGGTTAGTTCTTGGATCTGGAAACAATATTTTGTTTTCTTATTTCTTCATTCGAACCAATTGCATCTTTTCGATGAATGCCCGAACGAGTCATTTCAAGAAATGCATATTTTTGGATTTCGGGGCAAAAGAGACCCCTTAGATCCATTATTTCGAAAAAATATGGATATGATGAAATCCAAAATGAGTAGCAAAAAAAGAGAGAAATGGAATGGTTGTAGTTATAAACGATCGAATCTTTTGATCCTTAAAAAGGAAAATAAAAGAAAACAAAGAAACATCGATTGACAAAACAGAATTCCATTATATACAAGATATGATCCGTCTCTATCTATCATATCCATTCCAAAATATTGGACCAAAAAAGAGGAATTCTATATGTTCGGATATATATTATATGGGATGAACCCATACTTAACTTAGTGTTACTAGTATGAAAAAAGTCTTTTGGTGGACAAAAACAACTTCACTTTGTTTTCTGGTTGTTCCATATGCGTCTGCTTTTGCTCGAATGAGCGCTCTAAAAAAACGGAAGTTGTTATATAACAACAAAATGAGTTCCTTACTCAATGCATTTCAAAATACTTCAATTGGTACGCGCAAAAAGTAGGCCAATTCGGCAGCTTTTTGTTCCATTTCTCTTGGAGTCAAATTCTCATCAGTACGAGTCAAGGGAACGGCACCCCGACCTCTGATTTCCATATAAAGTACACGCCGAGGATAAATGCCTTCTTTAACCTCTATTCTAATCGACTGAATATCTCTCATAAGGAATTGAAGTAGGATTCGACGATTTCTTCCAGGGAATCCCCAACGGAAAATACACACTATTCCTTTTTTTCTATCGAATCTATCATAACCACTCCCTACATTCCACGAAATTGTGCACCACAAATAGGAGCTAATGAACAGACCCGCGATTCCATAGAAAGACATCACGATCCCTTGTGGAAAAAAAAGGATTTGCTGAGAAGGAAATAAGGATATCAGATTCCTACCAAGGTAACTAGAAGTTCCAACCAATAAGAATCCTAGTGAACCTAAAAAAAGGATACAGGCCCAACAGAAATTACTTGTTTTTCGCGACCCCATTATAAGTTCTATCCATATACGTTCTGATCGCCAGTTCATACTAGATCCAGTTGTTTCATTTTATTGGAATTGAGAGACCAAATTAATTTGACTTTCTTTTTGTTCCCGAAGTAACTCCCATCAACTAGCACTATTATTATGACGTGAACCATTAGGAGGAATTCATCGAATCCGTTAGATATAAAAAAAAGACCCCCTTCCTATGATCCCACTATGGATATCTACATCCATATAGATACTTTGACTTTCCATTTCATACATCTGCTGACCCATTTTTCAAATGGATAGAATGCATTTATTTATCTATATGATGTCATGTTTTCACGTGCATAACAGCTCTTTCATTTGTGTTCATAAGAAGACACACGCTGTACCCTATTCCACTAAATAAATAGGTAGAGGTCTCGGTATTATGATACAAGTACGAGTCTTGCTTGAAAAAAATGGATGAGATTGGGTCCCATCAAATCTAGGCAATCTTGTTTTTTTGAACATGAAGAAATAGAGAAGCCATTGCAATTGCCGGAAATACTAGACCTACTAAGGGCACAAAAAAAGCGGGTAAGTTGAAAGTTGTCATAGAATGGATACCTCGATTTACTATTTGTACCTGTTATAAAGATATCTTATGATAAGTATATCTATTATCAGTCGATAATAATAGATATAGGTACAAGAAATGTAGAACTAAATAAGCGGACCTATTCAACTTTATCTATTTATTATTGTCGTTCCCTTATACTTCTCTTCTAATTCTAAATAAAGTGAAAGTAAAGAAAAGACGAAAAAAGTTTCTTACAAGTTATCAAAGGATTCATTAGAATCCGACCCAACAGGGATTCCGAATCAATAAAAAATAGAAGTTAAGTTATCAGGGAATTCTAGAAAATCAAAAACGCAAGATTCCTACCCCCTTGACTTTCTCTATTTTATAGACTTTAATTATTCAAATGATTCAATAGTTACGGGAACATGCATTTTTGATTTTCAGAATTTTAGTTCAGATTTAACCCTTTTATCCTGCGGATAGGGTCTTCCCGATTCCCAATTATGAACATAGGTAGAAATAAAATGATTAATATAATCAAAAGTAATTATCAACAACTTAAACTTCTAATCCTTTATACGATAAGAAATTATAAATTCTACTCCAGGCTTATTGTTTTTTTCTTTTTTTGTTGGGTGTACAAGTATTTAGTTTCTCGTAACCAAAGTAAAAAGAAAAAATAACTGAATTAAACTACTGGATTTCCCTTGAATTTTGATTCAAGGGAAAGAAACCATGAAGCTGAAATAACTCACTCAGAACACTTTTTAAAGGATTACGTGGTACGACTGGGTCGAATAAGCCCTTCTCGAATAACAACTCCGTTTCTTGTGAACCCTCCGGTACTTCAACATGCAATGTTTCTTCAATTACTCTTTTACCCGCAAATGCAATGGTGGCATTAGGTTCGGCAATAATGATATCTCCTAACATACCAAAACTGGCGGTCACTCCACCGGTTGTAGGAGATGTAAGGATTGATACGTAGAATAACTTTTTTTTTAATTGATAATTATATAAAGCCGAAGATATTTTAGCCATTTGCATCAAGCTCAAACTGCCTTCGTGCATGCGCGCTCCTCCGGAAGCACACACGATAATAAGAGGCAGAGATCTATTAGTAGCATATTCGATCAAACGGGTGATTTTCTCGCCTACTACGGACCCCATACTGCCCCCGAGAAACTCAAACTCCATAATCCCAATTGCTATGGGAATACCATTTAGTTGACCTACGCCTGTTTGAACAGCCTCAATTAACCCCGTCTTTTTTTGATAAAAATCAATACGATCTTTATAAGGGTCCTCCTCCGAATGAAACTCAATGGGGTCTACGGAAGCCATGCCCTCATCCATAGCATCCCAAGTGCCTGGAT